AATCGCACCATCCCTGTAATAGCTAAATGCCTCTTTTTCTCCTGAAGTTGTCGGAATTATTCGTAATAAGATATTGGCTACAATTGAAAAGGTCTTATCAATAAAATTTCCATTTATCCGCGGTCTAGGCATAGGCAACAATCCATTCGAAAATTCTTAGCATTCCCTCTCTCTCATGGAAACAGGATCCCACAACGAAAAGAATGGTACAGTACGAAATAACATAAAAATAGAGTCATTCAAAATTCAAAAAAATATGTGCCTTCTATGAAATTTTGATGGAATTAGGATCCAAATACTCATAATCAGTCTATGATGAGAAGAGAATAACCGCCTATTTTATTTTGTCTTGTGTACATAGCGGGGATACCCGAGCCACTCCAAATAGAAAAACAATCCCATAGAAAAGATAGCTTAGGAATTTGTACTAGATCGATGGCCTAGGGGTTTGTTGTTGAGAACTCGAAACCTGGATTGAAAAGGAGTTTGAGAAGTCTTAGGGTATCAAATCGTAGTCTAACTAGAATGATGATCGAAAGAGATCCATTAATCCGCGTCTAAAAAATATAGATCCCTCAATCGGTCGATTTGTTCGAATTTATAATTTCGTGATTGAATCGGAAAGAAAGGGATACGCCGACAAAGAAGAGAACCTTGTTTTGGCAAACAGGAAGAGTTAATCGTTTTCACAAGTAAAGCAATTTTCTCTTTATCTCGGGAGCCTCGAAGGAAAGATCTTTCTTTGACTTGTATCAAAAATTTTCTATTTTGATAGCTTTTTATCATTAGAGTTGATTAGTCGGACCTACCCAATAATTCAGATAAATGACTCGCAATTCACTCGGTTTTTGGGGCATAATCATTATGTAGGAGAGATGGCCGAGTGGTTCAAGGCGTAGCATTGGAACTGCTATGTAGGCTTTTGTTTACCGAGGGTTCGAATCCCTCTCTTTCCGTACCTTCACCCAACGCACCGATCTTACTAACCACAATAGATCAAATAAGAATCGCTATCAGTCTTCCATACAGTTAGACCGTTCTTTGATATAGATTCTTTATTCCTAATGGCTGTGGCACGTAAAAAACTGGAAAGAAAGGGGGAGATACGGAAAGAAAATCTCCCTCTCGATCTATGATACTGAAATAAGAGAAAAATACGGCTCAAACCCTTCTTTCTCTTAACCTTAGGTTAATTTACTTCGCCGAAAAGGAGCAAAGTTGTCCGCATTTTACTTTATTACTTTACCTTATTAGAAAAATTTTGGATTTTCGTTCGGTTTAAGTCTGACGAGAATAATATTCTACGACTAGCAATTCATTTATTTCCAAACCGACCCATTTACTATCTATTATTTGATTGACTAATCCTTTATATTGCACTGGGTCAAGAGTTAAATGGTTTGGTAATTCCTCGTGAGGAGAGGAATCGAGAGAATTTTGAATTAGAACTTTAGATTTTCCGTCATCCTTTGCCGTAATAGTATCTCGGGGTTTGCAGCGATAACTTGGTATGTCTACGATCCGACCGTTTACTAAAATATGTCGATGGTTAACTAATTGGCGAGCTCCCGGAATAGTCGGAGCCATACCCAATCGAAAAAGAATGTTATCCAAGCGCATTTCAAGTAATTGTAGTAAAACCTGACCTGTTGGACCTTTGGCCTTTCCGGCGATACGAATGTATTTAAGCAATTGGCGTTCTGTAAGACCATAATGAAAACGCAATTTTTGTTTTTCTTCTAGGCGAATACGATATTGGGATTTTTTCCGAGACCCCGATTGGTTTCTACGATCTTTTCGGTCTTTGGGACTTTTATTAGTTAGGCCCGGTAAAGCCCCCAGCCGGCGTATTTTTTTGAAACAAGGTCCTCGGTAACGTGACATAAAGACTCCTTCCTCTTATTTATATTTCACTCTTATTGATGAAATTTCATTTTACAGAATAAAACTAAACTCAAACTGAACTAAATGAGAAATGAAGTGAAATTGACTCAAATGTACTATTAAAGAATAACGAGATGAATTGGATAAAGAAATAGCCAGCTCTTTACTTTATATTCTCTATATTCTCTATATAGATATAGATCGAAAAAGAAAAGGATCTTTTTATGTCCTAGTTGGAAGTTCCTATAACCTAATAGAAATCGATGACTTTTAGCAAAAGGGGAAGACATTTTTTTCACTCGTCTTTGATTTCAAAAGGACATTCTCAATGATGACAAATCAAAAAAAGAAAGAGAGAAAAGCCTACTATCGGAATCGAACCGATGACCATCGCATTACAAATGCGATGCTCTACCTTCTGAGCTAAGTAGGCTGACATACGACAAATTCGACACGCCTAGGAATTCAATAAACTCTCAGAATCCTTGCTTGCTATTAACTATATAGCATAAAACTTTTTAAAAAATTCTGATTTATTCATAATAAATATGAATCAAAAACAAGAAAATATAAAATTAAAAAAAATCGGAAATCTTATAGAACATAACGATTCATTTGGGCCTATCGAATTTCGACTTCTTTCTCACCATAATATTATAGATTATTGAATAAGAAATGATAAATATTCAAATTTTTTTTTGTTTTTGAATTCAACCGACATTTGAAATTCTTTTGATTACCCTTCTCTCTTTTCTTTCCTATCATCTATCTTGCAAATTCTAATTCTTGAAGGGAATTCTTAGTTATAACAAATGAGACATTCCGCCGCTTTCATTCGGAAAGGTGGAATTTAGGACGCAAAATCGATCGTTTAAGTAATGAACATTACTATAGAAAAGTGATCGGACGGAGGACAGCTAAATATATGGGACGGATCCACTTATATTGAATTGTAGAGACATAAATGATAAAATCGTTTTTGATTGGACCAAAAAGCAAAGATGAGAAAAGACTTTATCGAGATAGCAATAAGTCTCTACTAAATTCAATAGTGCCGGTAGAAATAAAAGACAAGCGGGAAGGACATCACAGTGAGATCCTAATCTCAAAGGGGGATATGGCGAAATTGGTAGACGCTACGGACTTAATTGGATTGAGCCTTGGTAGGGAAACTTACTAAGTGAGAACTTTCAAATTCAGAGAAACCCTGGAATTAACAAAAATGGGCAATCCTGAGCCAAATCCCGTTTTCTGAAAACAAGGTTCGGAAAGCGAAAATCAAAAAGGATAGGTGCAGAGACTCAATGGAAGCTGTTCTAACAAATGGAGTTGATTGTCTTACGTTGGTAAAGGAATCTTTCTCTTGAAACTTCAGAAAGAGTGAAGGATAACCCTATATAATATACATAGGTAAGGTATGCGTACTGAAATACTATAAAATATCAAATGATTAATGACGACTCGAATCTATATTTGTTATATGAAAAATGGAAGAATTCTTGTGAATCAATTCAGATTGAAGAATGAAGAGACAAATCATTCACTCCAGAGTCTGAGAAATCTTTTTAAGAATTGAGTCATTGGACGAGAATAAAGATAGAGTCCCATTCTACATGTCAATATTGGCAACAATGTAATTTATAGTAAGAGGAAAATCCGTCGATTTTAGAAATCGTGAGGGTTCAAGTCCCTCTATCCCCAAAGAGCCCATTTCGCTGTCTAACGCTTGAGTCTATCCTTTATCTTTATATTGATCCTTTTTTTCGTTAGCGCTTCCAAATTCCTTCTCTTTCCCATTCACCTACGCTTTTACAAACCGCTCTGAGCGGAAAGGTTTTTCTCTTCTCACGAGTTTTGTGGGATAGAGTATACATGTACAAATGAACATCTTTGAGCAAGGAATCCCCATTTGAATTTGAATGATTCAAAATGGAGATTTTTATTCATCCTGAAACTTACTAAGTTGTTCGTTTAACGATCCAATAAATTCCGGGATCTGGACGAGACTTTCTAATATCCTTTCAATTGACATATACCCAACTTCTCTAGTAAAATGAGGATGCAGTATCGGGACTAGTCGGGATAGCTCAGCTGGTAGAGCAGAGGACTGAAAATCCTCGTGTCACCAGTTCAAATCTGGTTCCTGACACACGATTCATTTGGCTGAGCCTCTATAAAGTAATTGATATGAATCGAGATATATTTTGATTAAATTCATTAAGAGTCTAGATCATAATACATATTAGCCCTCTCGGTTTTTAGAGAGATATCCCATCTATTTTTATTTGATAGATGGGTAAAAACTTTCTTAAACAAAGTATCTAAGAAATGAGCTTCTAGATTTCTATTCTTTTGAGTTGATTTATCCTCTCCTTTAAAAAAACGAATAGAAATCGAATCCGATACCCGTTCATTCCCTTGTATTTTTTTTTCAAATTCTATTTTTGCATTGCCTCCTACATTACATGACTTTGTTAGAGTCCGTCTAAGTGATGCGCGCACGACAAAGTTCATGATGCAGAACTCATTTGGTTCATCCTATTGGCTTGGATCATCCGAAATAAGTATCTTTCAAATTTGAGAATCCCAATGAAGCCCTAAGTGTCTTGTCTTGTTTGTTATCCTAGCCAGACTACAAATGAGACCTAAATTCCTATGTTTCACCGAGAACAGAGCCTGGAATCTATAGAATTCTAGAAGTGAAGATCCCTGTTTTATCATTCAATGAGCATCTTGGATTTCATAAAATTGGGGGGCAATATAATCTTTACGCAAAGGCCACCCTATCCAACTTTCAGGCATTAAAATCCGTTTCAAACGCGGATGATTAGCATAAGAGATTCCCACCATATCGTAGGATTCCCGTTCTTGAAAATCCACACTTTTCCAAACCCAGAAAACAGACGGAATTCGCGGATCCCTCCTCGAGGCAAATACTTTTATACATACCTCTTCGGGTTGATCCACGCCATACTTTATTCTCGTAAGATGATACACACTAGCTAAGAGTCCGCCTGGTGCGACATCATAGGCACACTGGGAGCGTAGATAATTGTAACCATATACATAAAAAATGACAGCAATGGAATGCCAATCCTCGGCCTTTATTTGGAAAGTCTCTATTCCGTGGTAATCAAAGCCCAAAGATCTATGAATTAGCCCGTGCTTGACTAGCCAAGCAGACAAATGACCCTGCATCTTTTTTCTCTCTCCCGCATTTTTTGTATTAAATATTTCACACATTTCCGATGAAATTTATGAAGATTGAGCCATGACTTTTGATTTGGTTTTATTCTGTACATAAAGAATCCTGTCTAATTCACGAATTCGTGGAAAGAAACTGAACTTTGACTTTTGTATTTGAAAAAGGTTTCGAGCGGTATCTCTGAAGTAGATGGCGGTTGAGAAAGGAGTCCGTGATCATAATTTCCAGTATGACTACTACAAAAAACCTTAAACTTGTGAGAGGTCGTAAAACAACGATTCGTTCGCTGAGACCTAATTCTATCTGCATAGATTTCTCGAGAGATTTTTTTTCGAAGTTTTGTTATAGCATCTATCACGGCTTCGGGTTTAGGTGGACAACCCGGCAAATAAATATCCACAGGAATTAGCTTATCCACGCCACGGATCGTACTATAAGAATCGGTACTGAACATCCCCCCTGTAATTGTACATGCTCCCATAGCAATAACGTATTTAGGTTCCGGTAGTTGTTCATATAATCTTACTAAAGAAGGGGCCATTTTCATTGTTACGGTTCCGGCGGTTAAAATGAGGTCTGCTTGTCTCGGACTTGAGCGTGGTACTAGTCCATACCGATCAAAGTCGAATCGTGAGCCTATTAGTGAAGCAAATTCAATGAAGCAACAACTGGTACCGTAGAGAAGCGGCCATAAACTAGAGAGTCTTGACCAATTTGAAAGATCATTTGGTGTAGTTGAAATAACTGAATTTTGGGTTGTTCGATTAAGTAAGGGAAAGTCAATGGAATTCATAACTGTCTCAATTTTTCCTTTTTTCTTTTTATTATCTCAATATTTCGGAGCTAAGACCATTCCAATGCCCCCTTTCGCCATGCATAAAGCGAACCAACAATTAAAATAAGCACAAAAATAAAAGCTTCGAGAAATACAGATACACCCAATAGATCGAAACTCATTGCCCATGGATAAAGAAAAACCGTTTCAACATCAAAAACAACAAAAACTAGAGCAAACATATAATAGCGAATTCGAAATTGTAACCAAGCCTCGCCGATAGGTTCGATACCGGATTCATAACTAGAAAGTTTCTCCGTCCCTTTGCTAATGGGGGCTAAGACTCCCGAAATAAAAAAGGCCAAAATAGGAATAAGACTAGATATTATTAAAAATGCCCAAAAAATGTCATATTCGTAAAGCAGAAGCATAGACGCACTCCTATGAATGTGGAAATAGACCGGATTCGCCAATTCGACTTGAAATCCAGAACTGTTTAGTTAAAGCAAGAATTTCTTTTGATCGAACCGTCCAGTTTCCGTTGTTTACTGTAGGGCATGTTTCGTTTGAAGAGTCATCCATGGAAATAGGATTTCCATCACACCTATTTCAATTTTTCGTTATAGTCAGTATAACTAATTATTGCTCTTATCCAAATTTTCTTCTTTTCATCGCAGTCTCACCTAGGATTTTCTCTCAAGAAAAGGAATTTGAAAGAAAAAGAAAATTTTTTGTTTCGAATTTCTACTAAAGAGAAAATTCAAAATTTTTAGAAATTGGTAGAAATGGATTGCAATGGAAATCAATTTCCATTGCAATTCATTTCTATGTTATTTTATTCCATATCTATTTTATTCCATATCTTAGAAAAAAAACTCTTAGAAAAAAAACCAAGGGAGGAAACTGTAATGAGCTTTACCAATTACCCATTAGACCGCGAAGTATTCCGTTTTTTTTTGAATATGAAACTTCATTCTTTCTTGGCCCGACTTGCCCTTAGGTATCTTTTAACCTGGGGTCGTGAAACAAATTCTTTGAGTCACCGAATCGCACTTACGTATCTGTTAAACAAAGGGTTGAAAACAAATTCCTTGTTTGACAGGCTGGCACTTACGTATCTGTTAAACAACGGGTTGAAAACAAATTCCTTGTTTGACAGACTTGCACGTGCCTATCTTGTTAACAGGGGTCTTGCAAAAAATTTCTTGTTTGACACAATGTCACGTGCATTTATGCATCTTTTGATGAGAGGTCCTCAAACACGAAATTTTTTTGATAAAATGGCTCTTATGTATCTTGTAAATAGGTGTGACGAAGCTTTTCGGCTGTCCGTGAGGGGTTTTGCAGACGTCTTCGACCTTGCCCAAGTAGAAGGCATCAACTTAATCGATCTAAATTTACAAAGAATTTCAAAAACTCCGATGGCTTGGCAAACGGCAAAAATTGCCGTTGCCTGCCGATCGATCGAGGCTTTCCACCAAGAAAACACGGACGAGTTCGGATATACTGCGAAGCTTGGATATTGGACGGGTGCTCTCGAACGTTTACGACAACTCGAAAAAGAGGAAAATTCAGAGTCCGATTAAGAACACGGACTTGCAGAACTCTATTTATTATTTAATCGATATTTTAGTATAATAGAATATCGATTAAATAATAATAAGAGGTACAATATAGTAAATTGAGGTACACATTCTATGACAATTCTTAACTTTCCCTCTGTTTTGGTACCTTTAGTAGGCCTAGTATTTCCGGCAATCACAATGGCGTCTTTATTTCTTTATGTTCAAAAAAACAAGATTGTTTAGAATCGATGAGATAAAATCTCATTCGTTTGGTTTTAGACTTCTATAATAACGCCGGTATTAGTGAAAGATGGTATAAGTAGCTTTCGTCGAAAAACTCTTATATCTGCAGAACCATGATATATGGGTAAATGGAGTATGTGGATATCTTTAGTGGGGTCGTACGAAGGATATGTTATTAGTAAGGATATGTTATTAGTTTAGATCTAATCAATTTAATGAATTACTCTTAAAAGTTCCTATCAAACTCGTGCTAGTTGATGAGAGTTACTTCGGAAACAGAAAGACTAAAGTCAAATTCATTTGGGATATTCGCTCAATTCCAAGAAACTGAAACCGGATCACGTATGAGTTGTCGATCAGAACATATATGGATAGAACCTATAACGGGATCTCGAAAAACAAGTAATTTCTGCTGGACTGTTATCCTTTTTTTAGGTTCATTAGGATTCTTGTTGGTTGGAACTTCCAGTTATCTTGGTAGAACTTGGATATCTTTATTTCCGTTTCAGCAAATTGTTTTTTTTCCACAAGGGATTGTGATGTCTTTCTATGGGATCGCGGGTCTTTTTATTAGCTCCTATTTGTGGTGCACAATTTCTTGGAATGTAGGTAGTGGTTATGATCGATTCGATCGAAAAGAAGGAATCGTGTGTATCTTTCGTTGGGGATTTCCCGGGAAAAATCGGCGTATCTTTCTCCGATTCCTTATAAAAGATATTCAGTCCGTCCGAATAGAAGTTAAAGAGGGTCTTTATGCTCGTCGGGTCCTTTATATGGATATCCGAGGACAGGGAGCCCTTCCATTGACTCGTACTGATGAGAATTTGACTGCGTGGGAAATTGAACAAAAAGCTGCGAAATTGGCCTATTTCTTGCGTGTACCCATTGAAGTCTTTTGAGAACTGTGAGAAAATTTCTCAGCAGGAGGGGAAAAACTCACGAATCCTCTGTTTCTATCACGAATTTCTATAACATAACTAAACTGAGGTTTATTCTGAACATGGATTTGAGCTAAAGTAGGCGTATAAGGGAGAAGTAGAAAACAAAACGCTTTTTGTTTTGGGGTCTTTTATAGGTATGTAAATCAACACAATTCAATTCAATAATAACAAGAAGTAACAAATTGAAATAATAGATTTCTCGCATATTCAACCCTTTAGAAAAAAACTTTCCCAGTTTCTATTTTAAGTCCAATATCTAGAAATCAAAATAGAAAAATCCAGACTTGGTGAAATTGAAACTTTAGATTCAGATAGATCATATCTAAAGTTTTTTTCAATCGACACGCCTTAATTTCTCTGTTTTTGTGCTCCTTACTGTCCAAACAATTGGATTCCTTATAACGATTAAGAATAACTAGCCAATTCCTGCTTTGGTTTGCTACTCATTTTTGATCATCACAAGATTCTTCAGAAACTTCCCTCAATTATTAGCTCCCTGACGCCTGAGAGTCAGTGAAATTTTTCAAAATATTCGAATTTTTCTAGAATAATAGAAAGGGAGTTCTTTTGTCTCAAAATATGAATCATATTCATTCCTTAAAGTTGTTCTTTCAGGTACGCCTCGAAGGGAGATACTTTTACCCAATTGAGTTGATATATCGAAAAAGAAAATTTTTTGGATTCTTTATTCATTCGAATTCAAAGTAGCTTCTTAAGTCAATTTCTGTACTCTTTCTCGATTCAAGAACTAAGGCCTAACGCACAAAGAAAAAGATTGAAAAAGATTGAATAGATTCCAAGGTTCGATACCTTGGAATAGAACTCGTGTGTAAGCGAAATATTAGAGGGCTTCGAGTCGACGACTGAAGGGGTTCATTAACAATTCATAGATGAAAAAATGGCAAAAACGAAAGCATTCACTCCTCTTTTATATCTTGCATCTATAGTCTTTTTGCCCCGGTCTATTTGTCTCTTATTTAATAAAAGTCTAGAATCTTGGATTACTAATTGGTGGAATACTGCGCAATCCGAAACTTTTTTGAACGAGATTGAAGAAAAGAGTATTCTCGAAAAATTCATAGAATTAGACGAACTGCTCCTCTTGGACGAAATGATCAAGGAATACGCGGAAACACCTCTCCAAAACCTTCGTCTAGGAATCCAGAACGAAACAATCCAATTAATCAAGATGCACAACGAGGATCGTATTCATACGATTTTGTACTTATCGACAAATTTCATCTCTTTCCTTATTCTAAGTGGTTATTCTATTTTGGGTAATAAAGAACTTGGGATTCTTAACTCGTGGACTCAGGAATTCCTATATAACTTAAGTGACACAACAAAAGCGCTTTCTATTCTTTTATTAGCCGATTTATGTCTCGGA